CAGAATATAATGCAGAAGAATCTATTACAGAATCTAATGCAGAAGAATCTATTACAGAATCTAATGCAAAAGAATCTATTACAGAATATAATGCAAAAGAATCTATTACAGAATCTAATGCAGAAGAATCTATTACAGATTCTATTATCAGTAAAAAAGTCCCCCGATGGCCAGACAAATTAATAACCGAATTTGACCAACAAGTTCAAGAAGGCATTGAAAACGGGGCAGTGCCAGTCGAATATCAAATTCGCTCAAGAAAAGCCAAATACGTAAAGGTTTTGATTCCTACCGAAGAAGAAGAAAAAAAAATTGAAGAAAAAGAAAATGAAGAAAAAGAAAATGAACATGAACAAAAGGAGCATAAACAACATAAACAAAAGGAGGATAAACAAAATGGACCTGAACAGAATTCTTACAATTCTAATAGCAGTGGTGATACTGATACAGAAGATGAGATAAAGGAAATTATTTTGCCAAGTTATTCATACCAATCGGACTTTCGGCGAGGACTAATTAAAGGTGCTATGCGCGCTCAAAGGCGTAAAACTTTAATTTTTGAACTGTTTCAAGCAAAGGCGCACTCTCCCCTTTTTTTGGATAGAGTCAAAAGACTCCCCCGCCTACCGTTTGATATATCCAAATTTTTTAAAGTTTTTTTTACAAATTGGACAGACAAGGGGATAGAATCCGAAATTGTCGAGTATATAGACGTGGAGTATATAGACGAAGAAGGAAAAAAAAAAAAAAATGAAAATAGTCTAAACGAGGAAGAAAGGCGGATGGAGATATCGGAGGGATGGGATAATATCATATGTGGGCACATAATAAGGGGATTCGCGTTAATAACTCAATCTATTCTTAGAAAATATATTGTATTGCCTTCATTGATAATAGCAAAAAATATTGGACGTATATTATTATTTCAATCTCCTGAATGGTTTGAGGATATACAGGAATGGGAGCGCGAAATGCATGTTAAATGTACCCATAATGGTATCCAAGTATCGGAAACAGAATTTCCAATAAATGGGTGGGCAGAGGGTATTCAGATAAAAATCTTATTTCCTTTCTACCTGAAACCTTGGCACATACGACCCTCTGATAGAAATCTAATCGAAGAGGAAAACCAAAAAGATGAGTTTTGTTTTTTAACAGTTTGGGGACGGGAAACTAACCTTCCTTTTGGTTCTCCCAGAATTAGAAAAGGAGATTCTTTTTTTGACCCCATTTTTAAGGAACTACAACCAAAAATAGAAAAATTAAAAAGGGCGTATTTAGATTTCTATTTATATTTATTAGGAAAAACCAAATTAGTTTTAAAAGAAACAAAAAAATTCATTATTGACATTATTGAAAGGTTAGTATTTATAACAAGAATACTAAAACAAAAAGTACTCTCAAAATTCAACCTAATTTTTAGATTAATAAAAGTATCAGACTCGAATGAAATTAAAAACGAAAAAGATTCTAGAAGCAGCAATCAAATAATTCATGAATCAGTTAGTCTATTTCAATCTCAAAATTGGAAAAATTATGCACTAATAAAAAGGGAGGATCTAACAGGTAGAACAAGGACAATTAAAAATAAAATAGAAAGAATTACAAAAGAAAAAAAAAAAATAACCCCATCCGGCGTATATATTAATCCTACCGAAAAAGGGTATAATGCTAAAAGATTCGAATGGACAACAAATATTTGGCAAATATTAAAAAGAAGAACTGTCCGATTAATCTCTCAATTAGATTGTTTTATAAAAATTTTCCTTGAAAAAGTATACATAGATATTTTTTTAGCTATTATTAATATTACCAGACTCAATATACAATTTCTTTTTGAATCGATAAAAAAAATGCCGGATAAGCCCATTAATGAAACAAAAGAAGAAAGGCTTAATAGAAAAAATCAAAATATAATTAACTTTATTTCAATTAATATTCTTAGAAATAGGAAAAATTTACATAGTTTTGGGGACTTATCCTATTTGTCACAAGCATATGTATTTTTTAAATTATCACAAACCCAAGTTAGTAACAAATTAAGATCTGTTTTTCAATATAATGGAATGTCTTTTTTTATTAAGGATGAAATAAAAGATTCCTTTGAAACACAAGGAATACTTGATTCTAAATTAAGTCATAAGAAACGCCCGGATAATAAATGGAAAAACTGGATAAGGGGACATTATCAATACAATTTGTCTCGTCTTAAAAGGTTTAGAAGGTGGAAAAAGATGAGAAATTTCATTAATCTACGTTATAGAAAAAAAAAAAAAAAAACCAAGCGGGATTCATATGAAAAAGTTCAGTCCATAAAGGGGGGTAATTCTAGGAATTCTAAAGTAGATTACTTAGTGAATCAAACAGTGAATCAAACAGACAATTTTCAAAAAAGCTCTAAATATGATCTGTTATCATATAAATCTATTAATTTGAATTATGAAAATAAGAGGGACTCGCCTATTTCTAAATCAAGCTCGCAAGTCCAATTAAAAAAGAACGAAGATATTTCTTATAAATCCAACACTCATAAAGAGAATTTTTCTGATATATATATATGGAGAAGTTTCCCTATTCCTATTAAGAATTATGAAAATATTAATTATACACAAAAAGATCGCGATAGAAAATATTTGGATTTTAATTTTCAAAATCCAAATTGGGATCTTAGACAACAACTTATTATTGAGTCCTACATCAGAATGGATATCACGAGTAATGAAAATACTCATATTGATACTAACAATTATCAATATCCAATTTTTGAAAAAATTGATAAAAAAAAGCTTGTTTATCTTAAAATTCCGCAAAAGCTCCAAACCAATTTACCAAAACCCCGAAAAGGTTTTTTGGATTGGATGGGAATGAATGAAGAAATACTAAAACGTCCCATCTCACACCTGGGACTTTTTTCCTTCCCAGAATTTGTCCTACGCTATAGTCTATATAAACTAAAACCGTGGGTTATACCAAGTAAAATCCTTCTTTTAAATTTGAATCTAAATGAAAATGATCTTAGTGAAAAGAAAAACATCGAAGGAAACCAAAAACAAAAAGGGGAATCCGTTTCAAATAAAGAAATAAAGAATCAAAATCGAAATCAAAAAGATCAAAAAGAAAAAGAATCGGTCGAAAGCAAAAGAGATCTTAGATCAAATGTACAAAAACAAGGGAATGCTGAATCTGTTCCTTCAACAAACCACGAAAAAGATATTGAAGACCCTTCCCCCCAAAAAATGAAAAAGAGAAAGAAAAGTAAGCTAGAAAAAGAAATAGATTTACTCCTAAAACCTTTTTTAGTTTTTCAAATTACCTCGCGCAGTACTTTGGCTAAAAGAATTATGAATAATATAAAAATATATTCTTTCCTGCTTGGACTGCCAAATCCACGAGAAATTACTATATCCTCGATTCGAGGAGGAGAAATGAGTTTGGATTTAATGTGTATTCGGAAGGATGTAAAGCTTATAGAATGGATCAAAAGCGCGTTCTTTATTATCGAACCCACACGCCTGTCTGTAAAAAATGATGGACAATTTATTATGTATCAAACCTTAGGTATTTTGTTGGTTCATAAGATTAAGCACCAAATTAATCAAGGATATAGAAAACAACCCTATGTTGATAAGAATGGTTTTGATTTACTTGTTCCCGAAACCATTTTATCGCATAGACGTCGTAGAGAGTTGAGAATTCTAATTTCTTTCAATTCAAAGACTTGGAATAAAAATCCAATATCTTCGACTGAGAACAATTGTAGTCAATCTTTGGATTTGGATAAAGAGAACCCTCTTAATCTTAATAAAGATAAGAATGAATTAATTAATTTCAAATTTTTTCTTTGGCCTAATTATCGATTAGAAGATTTAGCTTGTATGAATCGCTATTGGTTTGATACAAATAACGGCAGTCGTTTCAGTATGTTAAGGATACAGATGTATCCGCGGTTGAAAAGTCGTTGATAGCCCATTTTTCCTATATATGCTATACCCTACGGGGTATATGAAAGTAAAGAGATTGACACGCCCCACCTTCCATGCCATTCTAATATATAATACGAAGACTAAAACCGCTGAGGTATCAATTAGGCCTACAAATCAATTAACAAAATCTTCTTCATTTTAGGCCTAAATTATGCCATGCAAAAATGAACCCCCTTCCTTCTTTCTTCTTTTTTTCTTTTTCAGAATAAATTAAATTGAAACCTGGATGGATTAATATGACCTGGGTGGATTAATATGAGTTGATAAAATTAGGAGTTCATAAAGAAATTCAGATTATTGTATATAACACATTAAAATTACTATCATTATTATTACTCATCGATAAAATCCGTATCTGTAAAAGTGGAAGAGGGAAAATCTTTTATGGTAAAAAGTGCATTCATTTCGGTTATTTCTGAAAAAGAAAGAAGGGGGTCGGTTGAATTTCAAGTATTCCGTTTTACCAATAAGATACGGAGACTTACTTCACATTTGGAAGTGCATAAAAAAGACTATTTATCTCAGAGAGGTTTGCGAAAAATTTTAGGAAAACGTCAACGGCTGTTGGCTTATTTGGCAAAAAAAAATAGAGCACGTTATAAAGAATTAATTGGTCAGTTGAGTATTCGAGAGGCAAAAACTCGTTAATTGGAAGAATCATTTTAAGTACTTTTTCCTATTTGGTATTTGGATAAACTTCTTTTCACTTTCAGCAATTCATGGAAAAATGAATGGGTAAAAAACTTATGACTGTACCAGCTACAAGAAAAGACCTTATGGTAGTCAATATGGGGCCTCACCACCCATCAATGCATGGTGTTCTTCGACTCATCGTTACTCTAGATGGTGAAGATGTTATTGACTGTGAGCCTATATTAGGTTATTTACACAGGGGGATGGAGAAAATTGCGGAAAATCGAACAATTATCCAATATTTGCCCTATGTGACGCGTTGGGATTATTTAGCTACTATGTTCACGGAAGCAATAACTGTAAATGGGCCCGAACTATTAGGAAATATTCAAGTACCTAAAAGAGCTAGTTATATCAGAGTCATTATGTTGGAGTTGAGTCGTATAGCGTCCCATTTGTTATGGCTTGGCCCTTTTATGGCAGATATTGGTGCACAGACCCCCTTCTTCTATATTTTTCGAGAAAGGGAATTGATATATGACTTATTCGAAGCAGCTACTGGTATGCGAATGATGCATAATTATTTTCGTATCGGAGGAATAGCTGCTGATCTACCTTATGGCTGGATAGAAAAATGTTTGGATTTTTGTGATTACTTTTCAACGGGGGTTGCTGAATATAAAAAGCTTATTACACGGAATCCTATTTTTTTAGAACGGGTCGAAGGCGTGGGCGTTATTCGCGGAGAAGAAGCACTAAATTGGGGTTTATCGGGCCCAATGCTACGGGCGTCCGGAATCCAATGGGACCTTCGTAAAGTTGATCATTACGAGTGTTACGATGAATTTGATTGGGAAGTTCAATGGCAAAAAGAAGGAGATTCGTTAGCTCGTTATTTAGTACGAATCGGTGAAATGACAGAATCAATAAAAATTATACAGCAGGCTCTGGAAGGAATTCCAGGAGGGCCCTACGAGAATTTAGAAATACGACGTTTTGATAGAGTAAAAGATTCCGAATGGAATGATTTTGACTATCGATTTATTAGTAAAAAACCTTCTCCAACCTTTGAATTGGCAAAACAAGAACTTTATGTGAGAGTTGAAGCCCCAAAGGGGGAATTGGGAATTTTTCTGATAGGAGATCTGAGTGTTTTTCCTTGGAGATGGAAAATTCGCCCGCCGGGTTTTATCAATTTGCAAATTCTTCCTCAGTTAGTTAAAAGAATGAAATTGGCTGATATTATGACGATATTAGGTAGCATAGATATCATTATGGGAGAAGTTGATCGTTAAAAATGATAATGGATACAACCGAAATACAAGCTATCAATTCGTTTTCCAGATTAGAATCCTTAAAAGAGGCCTATGGGATTATATGGCTACTTGTCCCGATTTTTACTCTTGTATTAGGAATCACAATAGGTGTACTCGTAATTGTTTGGTTAGAAAGAGAAATATCTGCAGGGATACAACAACGTATTGGACCTGAATACGCTGGTCCCTTAGGAATTCTTCAAGCTCTAGCAGATGGTACAAAACTACTTTTCAAAGAGAACCTTATTCCATCTAGAGGAGATGGTCGTTTATTTAGTATCGGACCATCCGTCGCAGTGATATCGATTTTACTAAGTTATTCAGTAATTCCTTTTGGATACCACCTTATTCTAGCCGATCTTGGTATTGGTGTTTTTTTATGGATCGCTATTTCAAGTATTGCTCCCGTTGGACTTCTTATGTCGGGATATGGATCAAATAATAAATATTCCTTTTTAGGTGGTTTACGCGCTGCTGCTCAATCAATTAGTTATGAAATACCATTAACTTTATGTGTATTATCAATATCTCTACGTGTGATTCGGTGTCGTCTAATTAGGTGAAATACTCAATTGTTCCTAGTTCTTTTCTTTCTAATTTCTGAGAAGAGGGTCAAGGTTAAATAATTTTTTCATCTTTTTTAGGCATCATTTGGGTTGATGAACTAAAGCAGATAGTTATATGAGTGAAAGAAAACGGCTTGCAAATTTGCAGTAAAAAGATTAAGTCTCATTTCCTATGTACAAGAATTAATTATTAATTAAAACTAAATAAAAGCAGGAGAGGCCGGTTGCCCCAAGATTGGTTGCTTAGTTATCATCACTTGAAGCGGGTTTAAATGGGAGGTTGAACAAAATTGAGTGGATGGTTAGAAAGACCAAAATACACAAAGGATTAGTAATGGATATTCTCTAAATAATTTAAGAGGATATTTCTGCCCATAAACGGAATTCGAATTGGGACTTTAAGTTAGTAGAAACGATCAAGAAGTACTACCCACGATTCCGACCTAGAGTATGTTCCTATCCACCAAGTAAGTAAATAACTATCAAGAACGAAGTAATCTTTTATTTGGAGTAAAATCCCTTTTATGAGAAAGGAGAATAGGAACGAAATAAAATAGAATAAAAAAATAACGAAATAAAATAGAATAAAATAATTAAAAAAATCCTTTTCTTCTATCTTTTCGTTAGTTAGAAAGAGAGAACTCTTGGTATGATTCATAAATTAATGGAATGTTGAATTCTTTTTCGTAATTGAAAAAAATAGGTTGAAATACCTATATGATGTTGTTACAAAAAGGTTTTTATTCAAGGATTAAGTTATTGATTAACAAACAAAAATGACATTCCTAAAAATAAAAGATGAGATTAATTCAGAAGCACCTTTTTTTAATATATATAATATATATTAATAATATATATTATATTTAATATATTTTAAATAAAAAATATAGCAAACAGAATTCCGTTGGTCTAATTTGGGGAACTTGGGATAAGTTTTGACTCTATCCTACAAAAAAAAAACAAAAAAAAATAGAAAGATAAAGATACATAATAATTAAATGTCCTTAGATTTATTTGTGACCCTTGAGGAGCCGTATGAGGTGAAAATCTCATGTACGGTTCTGTAATAGTGGTAAGAACAGCGATGTTCTAATCAACTATGATTATCTAACAGTTCAAGTACAGTTGATATAGTTGAAGCGCAGTCAAAATACGGCTTTTGGGGGTGGAATTTGTGGCGTCAACCTATAGGGTTTCTCATTTTTCTAATTTCTTCTCTAGCTGAGTGTGAGAGATTACCTTTTGATTTACCAGAAGCAGAAGAAGAATTAGTAGCAGGTTATCAAACCGAATATTCAGGTATCAAATTTGGTTTATTTTACGTTGCTTCATATCTGAATCTACTAGTTTCTTCGTTATTTGTAACAGTTCTTTACTTAGGAGGTTGGAATCTTTCTATTCCATACCTATTCGGTCCTAAAATTTTTGACATAAATATAAATAAAGTAGGTAAAGTTTTTGGAACAATAATCAGCATCTTTATTACATTAGCTAAAACTTATTTGTTCTTGTTCATTCCTATTGCAACAAGATGGGCTTTACCAAGGTTGAGAATAGACCAACTATTAAATCTTGGATGGAAATTTCTTTTACCTATTTCTCTAGGTAATCTATTATTAACAACTTCGTCCCAACTTCTTTCACTGTAAACAATTACAATATTCTATATTCACCATTTATCTCAAACAAGAGAAAGAAACAAGTCTACAATTTTTTTCTTTATACACATTCACGATATGTTTCCTATGCTAACTGAATTCACAAATTATGGTCAACAAACAATACGAGCTGCCAGATACATCGGTCAAGGTTTCGCGATTACCCTGTCTCACGCGAATCGTTTACCTATAACTATTCAATATCCCTACGAAAAACTAATCACGTCGGAACGTTTCCGGGGCCGAATTCACTTTGAATTTGATAAATGCATTGCTTGTGAAGTATGCGTTCGTGTATGTCCTATAGATCTACCCGTTGTAGATTGGAAATTGGAAAGTGATATTCGAAAGAAACGATTGTTTAATTACAGTATTGATTTTGGAATCTGTATATTTTGTGGTAATTGCGTTGAGTATTGTCCAACAAATTGTTTATCAATGACTGAAGAATATGAACTTTCGAGTTATGATCGTCACGAATTGAATTATAATCAAATTGCTTTGGGTCGGTTACCAACGTCAGTAATTGATGATTACACAATTCGCACAATTTCGAATTCGCCTCCATTATAAATCAAATATAAAATAGTTAAACTTAAACCTCTCAATTCAAAAAAATCCCCAATTAACAATTCAATTTAAAAATTAATTATTTATGAATATTAATTATTTATGAATAATAGTTAATTATTAATAATAATAATAATATTAATAATACTAATAATAATAATATTAATAATAAAAAAAATTTTAAATAACTGAAATTAACTATTAAGGTTTAGGTTGGATCTAGAAAATAAGGCTTTTCAAAAATAGTTTAAACTTGTCATTTAATTTTTATTCAAAATGTATTTCTATATTTATAGTTCTATATTTATAGAAATATTTATATTAGAGTAATATATATATTTTTTTTTCAAACTTTTTTCCAGATATTGAATGATTGGGGCTAATAATACTATATATATCAACCCGCCCGCACCTGTTCAAATTTTATTTATTTAATTAAGTTTAAGTTAAGAAGTATCAGAAAGATAAAAAAAGGGAGTTACTTCTTTTTTCCTGGTCAGGTCAATAAAATCATGAAATATTTCGATTTTTTTTATGGATTTACCCGGGCCAATGCATGATTTTATTTTAGTCTTTCTGGGATCGGGTCTGATATTAGGAAGTCTAGGAGTAGTATTACTTCCCAATCCAATTTTTTCTGCCTTTTCGTTAGGATTGGTTCTTGTTTGTATATCCTTATTCTATATTCTATTGAGTTCTTATTTTGTAGCTGCCGCGCAACTACTTATTTACGTAGGGGCTGTAAATGTTTTAATTCTTTTTGCTGTGATGTTCATGAGTGATTCAGAATATTACAAAGATTCTCGCCTCTGGACTGTTGGGGATGGGGTTACTTCGGTGGTTTGTACAAGTCTTTTTATTTCACTAATTACTACTATTCCAGATACGTCATGGTACGGGATTATTTGGACTACAAGATCAAACCAGGTTCTAGAACAAGATTTGATAAGCAATAGTCAACAAATTGGAATTCATTTATCAACGGATTTTTTTCTTCCATTTGAACTCATTTCACTAATTCTTTTAGTTGCTTTAATAGGTGCAATTGCTGTAGCTCGTCAATAAAAAATCAGCAATTAAAATATTCCATGCTTGTTATATGTGATTCAATCAAATCAATTGAATTGTTATTTAGATTGAAATGAATGAGATTACTAAGGAGTTGCTTAATGATGCTCGAACATGTACTTGTTTTGAGTGCCTATTTATTTTCTATGGGTATCTATGGATTGATCACAAGTCGAAATATGGTTAGAGCCCTTATGTGTCTTGAACTTATATTGAATGCAGTTAATATCAATTTTGTAACATTTTCCGATTTTTTTGATAATCGTCAATTAAGGGGAGAAATTTTCTCAATTTTTGTTATAGCCATTGCAGCCGCTGAAGCAGCCATAGGGCTGGCTATTGTTTCATCAATTTATCGTAATCGAAAATCAACTCGTATTAACCAATCGAATTTGTTGAATAAGTAGTATTAATCAGAAGAATTCGAATATTCGTAAAGAAATTAAAATTTAAGGTATAATCTTCTCTGCAAAGGAAACATAAACAGAAGAAATCAAAGTATTTTGGCCCTTTCTTTTATAATAAAGCAGTCCAGAAGTAAGTTGATTAGAAAAATTCTGATAACTTGTTGATTTACCTGGTATCTAAATATAGGATTTGTTTAGAAGCTTACTAGGTCGAAAATTTATAACGTTTAAAAATGTATAGATCCAATGTCACATTCAGTAAAGATTTATGATACATGTATAGGATGTACTCAATGTGTCCGAGCCTGCCCCACCGATGTATTAGAAATGATACCTTGGGACGGCTGTAAAGCTAAACAAATTGCTTCGGCTCCAAGAACGGAAGACTGCGTTGGTTGTAAAAGATGTGAATCCGCCTGTCCAACGGATTTCTTGAGTGTTCGGGTTTATTTAGGGGCTGAAACAACTCGCAGTATGGGTCTAGCTTATTGATACGTTCCAATAAACTCTACTTGAATCCATTTTATTTATTTTTTTTTTTTACCGACAAGACCCGTGCTCAAGATATTTTTATTTTTGAGCACGGGTCTTTCTGGTCCAAGCGCATCTTGTCTTTACCACGAATTTTTTTCCTTGGTTAACAATAATTGTAGTTTTTCCAATATCTGCGGGTTCATTAATTTTCTTTCTCCCCCATAGGGGAAATAGGGTAGTTCGGTGGTATACTATATGTATAGTTATTTTAGAACTACTTCTAACGGTGTATACATTCTGTTATCATTTCCAACCGGACGATCCATTAATTCAACTATTGGAGGATTATAAATGGATCCCCCTTTTTGATTTCCATTGGAGATTGGGAATAGATGGACTTTCTATAGGACCCATTTTACTAACGGGATTCATCACCGCCTTAGCTACTTTATCGGCTTGGCCTGTTACTCGAGATTCTAGATTATTTCATTTCCTGATGTTAGCAATGTACAGTGGTCAAATAGGATTATTTTCTTCTCGCAACCTTTTACTTTTTTTTCTCATGTGGGAGTTAGAATTAATTCCCGTTTATCTACTTCTATCCATGTGGGGGGGAAAGAAACGTCTGTACTCGGCTACAAAATTTATTTTGTACACAGCAGGGGGCTCCATTTTTCTCCTAATGGGAGTGCTGGGTATAGGTTTATATGGTTCTAATCAACCAACATTAAATTTTGAAACATCAGCTAATCAGCCGTATCCTGTGGTCTTAGAAATACTATTTTATATTGGATTTTTGATTGCTTTTGCTGTCAAATCGCCGATTATACCCCTACATACGTGGTTACCAGATACCCACGGAGAAGCACATTACAGTACTTGTATGCTTCTAGCTGGAATCTTATTAAAAATGGGAGCGTATGGACTGGCTCGTATCAATATAGAATTATTATCTCATGCCCATTATCTATTTTCCCCTTGGTTAGTGATAGTAGGCGCAATCCAAATAATTTATGCAGCTTCAACATCCCTTGGCCAACGGAATTTAAAAAAAAGAATAGCCTATTCTTCTGTATCTCATATGGGTTTCCTAATTATCGGAATTGGTTCTATAACTGATACAGGACTCAACGGAGCTCTTTTACAAATAATCTCTCATGGATTTATTGGTGCTGCACTTTTTTTCTTGGCAGGGACAACTTATGATAGAACACGCCTTATTTATCTTGACGAAATGGGCGGAATAGCTATCACAATGCCAAAAATATTCACCATGTTTAGTAGCTTTGCGATGGCTTCCCTTGCATTACCGGGTATGAGTGGCTTTGTTGCTGAATTGATAGTATTTTTTGGAATAATTACGAGTCACCAATTTTTTTTAATGCCAAAAATACTAATTACTTTTGTTATGGCAATTGGAATGATATTAACTCCTATTTATTCATTATCTATGTCACGTCAGATGTTTTATGGATATAAGCTTTTTAACGTTCCAAACTCTTATTTTTTTGATTCTGGACCCCGAGAGCTATTTCTTTCGATTTCCCTCTTTTTACCCGTACTGGGTATTGGTATGTATCCCGATCTCGTTCTTTCACTATCGGTTGACAAGGTTGAAGTTATGCTATCTAATTCTTTTTCTAAATAGTTTTTTGCTATTCATGATTTTAAAACCTTTCACTTTACAATGAAAAAGTTGTAGAATGAAAAAAGAGAACTTTTCCTTCTCGCAAATTTATAGCTAAAAAAAAAAAAAAGAATTTGAACCCAATATGGGCACGAACCATGCGAATGGAATATTGTATTTGATTCGCATGGTTCGTGCCCATTCGCGTAAATTTTTTTTTATATGTACTATAATGTGAATGTGTAGTGTTCGTAAGATACTTTCGTGAATTCAATTAGATGTTAATGTAAACGAACCATAACTATGTAGTCCTAGTCCTAATAGATTAACCCCAAAATAGCATATCCAAATTATAAGAAAGCCTATAGACGCTACAATTGCCGAATTTGCACCTTTCAGGTTTATATTTGTTCGAGTATGTAAATAAATCGCGAATACGATCCAAGTAATAAATGCCCAAGTTTCTTTTGGATCCCAATTCCAATAGGATCCCCAAGCTTCATTAGCCCATACTGCTCCTGACAGAATACCTATGGTTAAAAAAGAAAATCCTAGACTAATAATACGATAACTCCAATAATCCAATTGCTGAATTAATTGAGATCTGTAATAATTCTTACCCGAAAAAAAAGAAGTAGTTTGGAAAAGATTGCTTCGTTTATTCATGTATTCAATTTCACCACCGAAAAACGACTCTTTTATTAAAAGAGTACTTTTACAAAGAATCTTTCGGTTTTTTCGAAATGTAATGACTACAAGTGCTACTGATAATAATGATCCACATAAAAGGGACGCATAGCCCAATATCATCATAGTTACGTGCATTAATAACCACTCGGATTGAAGAGCGGGTACTAATATTGAAGATTGGTGTATTTGAGTTAAAAGTCCGGAAGTAGCAAAGCCCTGGGTAAAAATAGCACTTGAACCGGTTATTGTGCTTAATAAATTTTTATTTTTTTTGAAATACGGAACTATATGAATAAGGGAGAAACACCACGAAAGGAAGATTAATGATTCATATAAATCACTTAGTGGAAAATGACCCGAATAAATCCAACGTGTAACTAATAATCCTGTTATACAGGAAAAACTAACTATCAGACCCCTTTCGGATGAATCATACAGTTGTACGATTTCATCTACGCAAAAAAGGGTTATTAAACGAATTGTAATTACGATTGAAACAATAGAAAGGGAAATATGAGTTAATATATGTTCTAAGGTTGAAAATATCATAAAAAAAAAGAAGAGTCTCTTAAATGGAAATTGGGAGTTGAATTGATTATAGGATCTATTTCGCTTTTTTAGAAGATGACATGCCGCCACTCGGACTCGAACCGAGATGCTCTAGCACTGCTTCCTAAGAGCAGCGTGTCTACCAATTTCACCATAGCGGCTTGTCTTGAACTTATAATAGCTTATAAATAAACAATCGTCGAGATTGAAGAAGCCAATTCAGTGCAATATTTTTATTTTCTTTTTCAGAAAAAATGCAAATTCAAAATAATACAAAATAATAAATAATAATAGGGATTAGAAGGTTCGTTATTTTAGTTTAGGGTCTTAGCCTCTTGGGGTTTTTCGGGTATTTTCTGTTCTCTTAGAATTGAACTCTTGTAACTAGAAAGAGAAAGTTCTACCCCAAAAATGGTTTTTGTTTTCATTTTTTAATGAACTTTTTTTTTCTCATTTTTTGAATTTCAGAAATTTACCATTCTATATTCTATACCATTCTATATTATATATAGTAATTCATAGAAATATATAAAAAAAGGTTAAGTAAGGTTAAATTGAATCTATTACTTTCAATAAAAATGAAATTCAAATAAAAAAATTATCCCCTTTTTTATAGATAGAGAAAAAGGGAGAAAAATATAAAATTTTTTATCGTAACTCTAACAAACAAATAGTTCGATGGGGAAAAACCCTCTCCCCATCTTGTAAATGAGAAAATCTACTAAAAAAAAAAAGAAGGATAAACCTCCTTTTATCTTGTATTTATGGGTTTGTCAACAAAAACAAGGAAACTTTTCTATTTTTAGAATTCAGTAAAAAGCTTAATTTATATATATATATTTTTTTTTTTAATATAAAAGAAGGAATTTAGTGCTATTTCATATTGATTAGTTTAACTCAATAGGAAATTCAAAATTTTGTAGCAAATAGGAAATGGGTCAATTTCATTTTTCGAGTTCATTCGGATTATTGAAATTTTGAATTACTATTACTTATACTACTTATATACTACTTATACTTAATTTACTTAATTTGTTAATTTTTTTGTTGCACAAAAAAACTTTTTGAATTTCCTGTAGAAAGAGATTTCCCTAACGAAAAAGCTTTTAATGCTATCCAATATCCCTTCCTTTTCCAAATATTTTTCCGAATACGCCTTTTTGATGTAGAAATACGTTTTTTTGGAACGGCCATTTAAGATAAAAAGGATTACTTATTGTTTTCGTTGGATGTGAAAGACATCTATTGGTCAAACCTAATCCTTCTTTACTTTTTTTTTGTATTCTATTTATTCTTATTCTTGAATTAATATTCTTTTCGGAAAAAAGAAAGCTAGGGGGGGGGAAGATATATGAAAATCGCATTTAGAAAAAAATATTTCGCGTACTCTAAATACTATAAATTCTAAATACTATAAATAGCTAAATAGAGAAAGAGCGAAGATATGTGATTTTTTTTTTCCATAGAATCGCTGTAAAATAGTTTTTATTCATTCGATTGATTACTATCTTTATTTGATATTCTTTCTCATTAAAGTCTATATCTATAGAATCTGTTACACCGTAGGAATCAAATGAAATCTTAATAAAAAAGAAATAAATAAATAAATAAAGAAAGTTAAGAATAAGTAAATAAGTATAAGTTAAGTATAAGTAAGAAAAGTAATAAAAAAAATTAAAAAACAAAAGAATACATACGATAAATAGAAGAAAAGATACGAAGAGATACGTCCTCCCCCTACATATTTGAGAACTTCTCCTATAAAGAAACTAAGAAAACCAACTCCATTCGTAATTCCATCAAGTACTCGTCGATCAAAAAAATGAGTTAATTCTGCCAATGCTCTAGTCCCCCCAGTTAGTGATCTTTTATAAAAAGAATCTATATAAGCGCGATTATATGACCAACAATATATGCCATTTAGCATTTTCTCCGAAAGAGGGCCGCTAGGGAACCCTTTAAGAGTTGAATTTCTTAAATCCAAATTTAATAAAGAGGAATAAGGAGATTTATATAAAAAAGACGCTATAAATATTCCTAAATAACCTATACTGACTGAAAAAATTGAATCTTTGAGAAATTCATACCAATTGGTCGAATTAGTCAACTTTTTATGCAAAAGATTGATCGACGGAGTTAACCATTTAGATAATATATCAGCATTGACTCCCTCTTGATTAAAAGGAATTCCTATAAACCCAACGAACAGAGTAAATAGTCCCAATACAAGTAGAGGTAATAACATATTATTGTCTGATTCATAAGGATAAGAATCCAGTTTTTTATTCTCAAAACGAGGAATAGTAATAAATGGTCGTGTCATATTTCTACCATTATCATCAATTCGATATGTTCTTTTTGAAAAAAAGGAAAAACTTTTATCATTAGTCATTGCTAATAAATGAACTTTTTTATTAATTTTTTTTGAAACCCCCCTACCCCATAGAGATATTGAATAGAAAGGTATTTTTTGTTTGCCACTATAATTTGTAAAATAAACATTTAAATGTCCCTCAAAAGTAAGTAAATATATCCGAAACATATAAAATGCGGTTAATCCGGCAGTAACCCAGGCTATTATTGCAAAAATCGTCGAATACAACCAAGTATCATTAAGAATTTCATCTTTGGACCAAAAACAAGCCAAAGGCGGAATACCAGACAGAGAGAGTGTACCTAATAAAAAAGCATTTTTGGTAATTGGTACATGTTTTCTTAAACCTCCCATAAGAATCATATTCTGACTTTTATAGGGAGAATAGCCAACAATCCCTTCCATTGAATGAATAACGGATCCAGATCCTAAAAATAACAATGCTTTGGAATAGGCATGAGTAATCAAATGAAATAAAGCGCTTCGGTAAGACCCCATACCAAGAGCTAACATTATATAACCCAATTGGGACATTGTAGAATAAGCTAAACCTCTCTTAATGTCTTTTTGAGCAAGAGCTAAAGTAGCTCCTAATAAGACAGTTATTATTCCTATTAATGAGATTAAATTCATTATGGAAGGTATAACTATGAAAAGAGGAAGAAGACGAGCTACAAGAAAAATTCCTGCCGCTACCATAGTAGCAGCGTGTATAAGGGCGGAAATCGGAGTAGGCCCTTCCATAGCATCAGGCAACCATACATGAAGGGGAAATTGTGCCGATTTAGCAACAGCACCGCCAAATAACAGAGTAGCACACAAAGTAACAAATAAAAAATTTACCTCGTTATTAGAAATTAAGTCATCGAATATTTCGAATAAATCTTGAAATTCGAAACTACCCGTTATCCAATAAAAACCTAAAATTCCTAATAATAAACCAAAATCCCCTACACGATTTGTTACAAAAGCGTTTTGGCAAGCATTTGCTGCAAGAGGTCGTGTGGACCAAAATCCTATTAATAAATAGGAACACATTCCGACCAATTCCCAAAAAATATAAATTTGTATCAAATTAGAACTAGTAACTAATCCTAACATGGAAGTACTGAAAAAACTCATATAAGCAAAAAATATCAAATATCCTTGATCATGAGCCATATAATTATCACTATAAATAAGAACAAAAATTCCAACAGTAGTGATTAACATTGACATAATAGAAGTAAGTGGATCTATCAAATATCCGAATTCTAAAGAAAAATCGTTAGTAATGATCCAAGACCATACATATTGATAGCTATAATTGCTATTTATTTGCTGAATAGACAGATTCATTGAAAAAATCATAACTATACTTAACAACAAAACACTATGAAAAGACCACATGCGACGAAACTTTTTTGTTGCCGTCGGAAAAAGAAGAAGCCCCACCCCTAGTAATATAGCAACTGAAAGTGGGATGAAGAGTATGAGGCACCCGTATTGATATGTCTGTTGCATAAAAAGCTTTTTGAATTTCCTAATTTATTGACTGGATCTTACCCTTTTTTAAAGGAGTCAAAAAAGGCAAGCTATGAACTAAATTAAACTAATTTTTTTTATTACTTTTCTTACTTATACTTAACTTATACTTATTTACTTATTCTTAACTTTCTTTATTTATTTATTTATTTCTTTTTTATTAAGATTTCATTTGATTCCTACGGTGTAACAGATTCTATAGATATAGACTTTAATGAGAAAGAATATCAAATAAAGATAGTAATCAATCGAATGAATAAAAACTATTTTACAGCGATTCTATGGAAAAAAAAAATCACATATCTTCGCTCTTTCTCTATTTAGCTATTTATAGTATTTAGAATTTATAGTATTTAGAGTACGCGAAATATTTTTTTCTAAATGCGATTTTCATATATCTTCCCCCCCCCTAGCTTTCTTTTTTCCGAAAAGAATATTAATTCAAGAATAAGAATAAATAGAATACAAAAAAAAAGTAAAGAAGGATTAGGTTTGACCAATAGATGTCTTTCACATCCAACGAAAACAATAAGTAATCCTTTTTATCTTAAATGGCCGTTCCAAAAAAACGTATTTCTACATCAAAAAGGCGTATTCGGAAAAATATTTGGAAAAGGAAGGGATATTGGATAGCATTAAAAGCTTTTTCGTTAGGGAAATCTCTTTCTACAGGAAATTCAAAAAGTTTTTTTGTGCAACAAAAAAATTAACAAATTAAGTAAATTAAGTATAAGTAGTATATAAGTAGTATAAGTAATAGTAATTCAAAATTTCAATAATCCGAATGAACTCGAAAAATGAAATTGACCCATTTCCTATTTGCTACAAAATTTTGAATTTCCTATTGAGTTAAACTAATCAATATGAAATAGCACTAAATTCCTTCTTTTATATTAAAAAAAAAAATATATATATATAAATTAAGCTTTTTACTGAATTCTAAAAATAGAAAAGTTTCCTTGTTTTTGTTGACAAACCCATAAATACAAGATAAAAGGAGGTTTATCCTTCTTTTTTTTTTTAGTAGATTTTCTCATTTACAAGATGGGGAGAGGGTTTTTCCCCATCGAACTATTTGTTTGTTAGAGTTACGATAAAAAATTTTATATTTTTCTCCCTTTTTCTCTATCTATAAAAAAGGGGATAATTTTTTTATTTGAATTTCATTTTTATTGAAAGTAATAGATTCAATTTAACCTTACTTAACCTTTTTTTATATATTTCTATGAATTACTATATATAATATAGAATGGTATAGAATATAGAATGGTAAATTTCTGAAATTCAAAAAATGAGAAAAAAAAAGTTCATTAAAAAATGAAAACAAAAACCATTTTTGGGGTAGAACTTTCTCTTTCTAGTTACAAGAGTTCAATTCTAAGAGAACAGAAAATACCCGAAAAACCCCAAGAGGCTAAGACCCTAAACTAAAATAACGAACCTTCTAATCCCTATTATTATTTATTATTTTGTATTATTTTGAATTTGCATTTTTTCTGAAAAAGAAAATAAAAATATTGCACTGAATTGGCTTCTTCAATCTCGACGATTGTTTATTTATAAGCTATTATAAGTTCAAGACAAGCCGCTATGGTGAAATTGGTAGACACGCTGCTCTTAGGAAGCAGTGCTAGAGCATCTCGGTTCGAGTCCGAGTGGCGGCATGTCATCTTCTAAAAAAGCGAAATAGATCCTATAATCAATTCAACTCCCAATTTCCATTTAAGAGACTCTTCTTTTTTTTTATGATATTTTCAACCTTAGAACATATATTAACTCATATTTCCCTTTCTATTGTTTCAATCGTAATTACAATTCGTTTAATAACCCTTTTTTGCGTAGATGAAATCGTACAACTGTATGATTCATCCGAAAGGGGTCTGATAGTTAGTTTTTCCTGTATAACAGGATTATTAGTTACACGTTGGATTTATTCGGGTCATTTTCCACTAAGTGATTTATATGAATCATTAATCTTCCTTTCGTGGTGTTTCTCCCTTATTCATATAGTTCCGTATTTCAAAAAAAATAAAAATTTATTAAGCACAATAACCGGTTCAAGTGCTATTTTTACCCAGGGCTTTGCTACTTCCGGACTTTTAACTCAAATACACCAATCTTCAATATTAGTACCCGCTCTTCAATCCGAGTGGTTATTAATGCACGTAACTATGATGATATTGGGCTATGCGTCCCTTTTATGTGGATCATTATTATCAGTAGCACTTGTAGTCATTACATTTCGAAAAAACCGAAAGATTCTTTGTAAAAGTACTCTTTTAATAAAAGAGTCGTTTTTCGGTGGTGAAATTGAATACATGAATAAACGAAGCAATCTTTTCCAAACTACTTCTTTTTTTTCGGGTAAGAATTATTACAGATCTCAATTAATTCAGCAATTGGATTATTGGAGTTATCGTATTATTAGTCTAGGATTTTCTTTTTTAACCATAGGTATTCTGTCAGGAGCAGTATGGGCTAATGAAGCTTGGGGATCCTATTGGAATTGGGATCCAAAAGAAACTTGGGCATTTATTACTTGGATCGTATTCGCGATTTATTTACATACTCGAACAAATATAAACCTGAAAGGTGCAAATTCGGCAATTGTAGCGTCTATAGGCTTTCTTATAATTTGGATATGCTATTTTGGGGTTAATCTATTAGGACTAGGACTACATAGTTATGGTTCGTTTACATTAACATCTAATTGAATTCACGAAAGTATCTTACGAACACTACACATTCACATTATAGTACATATAAAAAAAAATTTACGCGAATGGGCACGAACCATGCGAATCAAATACAATATTCCATTCGCATGGTTCGTGCCCATATTGGGTTCAAATTCTTTTTTTTTTTTTTAGCTATAAATTTGCGAGAAGGAAAAGTTCTCTTTTTTCATTCTACAACTTTTTCATTGTAAAGTGAAAGGTTTTAAAATCATGAATAGCAAAAAACTATTTAGAAAAAGAATTAGATAGCATAACTTCAACCTTGTCAACCGATAGTGAAAGAACGAGATCGGGATACATACCAATACCCAGTACGGGTAAAAAGAGGGAAATCGAAAGAAATAGCTCTCGGGGTCCAGAATCAAAAAAATAAGAGTTTGGAACGTTAAAAAGCTTATATCCATAAAACATCTGACGTGACATAGATAATGAATAAATAGGAGTTAATATCATTCCAATTGCCATAACAAAAGTAATTAGTATTTTTGGCATTAAAAAAAATTGGTGACTCGTAATTATTCCAAAAAATACTATCAATTCAGCAACAAAGCCACTCATACCCGGTAATGCAAGGGAAGCCATCGCAAAGCTACTAAACATGGTGAATATTTTTGGCATTGTGATAGCTATTCCGCCCATTTCGTCAAGATAAATAAGGCGTGTTCTATCATAAGTTGTCCCTGCCAAGAAAAAAAGTGCAGCACCAATAAATCCATGAGAGATTATTTGTAAAAGAGCTCCGTTGAGTCCTGTATCAGTTATAGAACCAATTCCGATAATTAGGAAACCCATATGAGATACAGAAGAATAGGCTATTCTTTTTTTTAAATTCCGTTGGCCAAGGGATGTTGAAGCTGCATAAATTATTTGGATTGCGCCTACTATCACTAACCAAGGGGAAAATAGATAATGGGCATGAGATAATAATTCTATATTGATACGAGCCAGTCCATACGCTCCCATTTTTAATAAGATTCCAGCTAGAAGCATACAAGTACTGTAATGTGCTTCTCCGTGGGTATCTGGTAACCACGTATGTAGGGGTATAATCGGCGATTTGACAGCAAAAGCAATCAAAAATCCAATATAAAATAGTATTTCTAAGACCACAGGATACGGCTGATTAGCTGATGTTTCAAAATTTAATGTTGGTTGATTAGAACCATATAAACCTATACCCAGCACTCCCATTAGGAGAAAAATGGAGCCCCCTGCTGTGTACAAAATAAATTTTGTAGCCGAGTACAGACGTTTCTTTCCCCCCCACATGGATAGAAGTAGATAAACGGGAATTAATTCTAACTCCCACATGAGAAAAAAAAGTAAAAGGTTGCGAGAAGAAAATAATCCTATTTGACCACTGTACATTGCTAACATCAGGAAATGAAATAATCTAGAATCTCGAGTAACAGGCCAAGCCGATAAAGTAGCTAAGGCGGTGATGAATCCCGTTAGTAAAATGGGTCCTATAGAAAGTCCATCTATTCCCAATCTCCAATGGAAATCAAAAAGGGGGATCCATTTATAATCCTCCAATAGTTGAATTAATGGATCGTCCGGTTGGAAATGATAACAGAATGTATACACCGTTAGAAGTAGTTCTAAAATAACTATACATATAGTATACCACCGAACTACCCTATTTCCCCTATGGGGGAGAAAGAAAATTAATGAACCCGCAGATATTGGAAAAACTACAATTATTGTTAACCAAGGAAAAAAATTCGTGGTAAAGACAAGATGCGCTTGGACCAGAAAGACCCGTGCTCAAAAATAAAAATATCTTGAGCACGGGTCTTGTCGGTAAAAAAAAAAAATAAATAAAATGGATTCAAGTAGAGTTTATTGGAACGTATCAATAAGCTAGACCCATACTGCGAGTTGTTTCAGCCCCTAAATAAACCCGAACACTCAAGAAATCCGTTGGACAGGCGGATTCACATCTTTTACAACCAACGCAGTCTTCCGTTCTTGGAGCCGAAGCAATTTGTTTAGCTTTACAGCCGTCCCAAGGTATCATTTCTAATACATCGGTGGGGCAGGCTCGGACACATTGAGTACATCCTATACATGTATCATAAATCTTTACTGAATGTGACATTGGATCTATACATTTTTAAACGTTATAAATTTTCGACCTAGTAAGCTTCTAAACAAATCCTATATTTAGATACCAGGTAAATCAACAAGTTATCAGAATTTTTCTAATCAACTTACTTCTGGACTGCTTTATTATAAAAGAAAGGGCCAAAATACTTTGATTTCTTCTGTTTATGTTTCCTTTGCAGAGAAGATTATACCTTAAATTTTAATTTCTTTACGAATATTCGAATTCTTCTGATTAATACTACTTATTCAACAAATTCGATTGGTTAATACGAGTTGATTTTCGATTACGATAAATTGATGAAACAATAGCCAGCCCTATGGCTGCTTCAGCGGCTGCAATGGCTATAACAAAAATTGAGAAAATTTCTCCCCTTAATTGACGATTATCAAAAAAATCGGAAAATGTTACAAAATTGATATTAACTGCATTCAATATAAGTTCAAGACACATAAGGGCTCTAACCATATTTCGACTTGTGATCAATCCATAGATACCCATAGAAAATAAATAGGCACTCAAAACAAGTACATGTTCGAGCATCATTAAGCAACTCCTTAGTAATCTCATTCATTTCAATCTAAATAACAATTCAATTGATTTGATTGAATCACATATAACAAGCATGGAATATTTTAATTGCTGATTTTTTATTGACGAGCTACAGCAATTGCACCTATTAAAGCAACTAAAAGAATTAGTGAAATGAGTTCAAATGGAAGAAAAAAATCCGTTGATAAATGAATTCCAATTTGTTGACTATTGCTTATCAAATCTTGTTCTAGAACCTGGTTTGATCTTGTAGTCCAAATAATCCCGTACCATGACGTATCTGGAATAGTAGTAATTAGTGAAATAAAAAGACTTGTACAAACCACCGAAGTAACCCCATCCCCAACAGTCCAGAGGCGAGAATCTTTGTAATATTCTGAATCACTCATGAACATCACAGCAAAAAGAATTAAAACATTTACAGCCCCTACGTAAATAAGTAGTTGCGCGGCAGCTACAAAATAAGAACTCAATAGAATATAGAATAAGGATATACAAACAAGAACCAATCCTAACGAAAAGGCAGAAAAAATTGGATTGGGAAGTAATACTACTCCTAGACTTCCTAATATCAGACCCGATCCCAGAAAGACTAAAATAAAATCATGCATTGGCCCGGGTAAATCCATAAAAAAAATCGAAATATTTCATGATTTTATTGACCTGACCAGGAAAAAAGAAGTAACTCCCTTTTTTTATCTTTCTGATACTTCTTAACTTAAACTTAATTAAATAAATAAAATTTGAACAGGTGCGGGCGGGTTGATATATATAGTATTATTAGCCCCAATCATTCAATATCTGGAAAAAAGTTTGAAAAAAAAATATATATATTACTCTAATATAAATATTTCTATAAATATAGAACTATAAATATAGAAATACATTTTGAATAAAAATTAAATGACAAGTTTAAACTATTTTTGAAAAGCCTTATTTTCTAGATCCAACCTAAACCTTAATAGTTAATTTCAGTTATTTAAAATTTTTTTTATTATTAATATTATTATTATTAGTATTATTAATATTATTATTATTATTAATAATTAACTATTATTCATAAATAATTAATATTCATAAATAATTAATTTTTAAATTGAATTGTTAATTGGGGATTTTTTTGAATTGAGAGGTTTAAGTTTAACTATTTTATATTTGATTTATAATGGAGGCGAATTCGAAATTGTGCGAATTGTGTAATCATCAATTACTGACGTTGGTAACCGACCCAAAGCAATTTGATTATAATTCAATTCGTGACGATCATAACTCGAAAGTTCATATTCTTCAGTCATTGATAAACAATTTGTTGGACAATACTCAACGCAATTACCACAAAATATACAGATTCCAAAATCAATACTGTAATTAAACAATCGTTTCTTTCGAATATCACTTTCCAATTTCCAATCTACAACGGGTAGATCTATAGGACATACACGAACGCATACTTCACAAGCAATGCATTTATCAAATTCAAAGTGAATTCGGCCCCGGAAACGTTCCGACGTGATTAGTTTTTCGTAGGGATATTGAATAGTTATAGGTAAACGATTCGCGTGAGACAGGGTAATCGCGAAACCTTGACCGATGTATCTGGCAGCTCGTATTGTTTGTTGACCATAATTTGTGAATTCAGTTAGCATAGGAAACATATCGTGAATGTGTATAAAGAAAAAAATTGTAGACTTGTTTCTTTCTCTTGTTTGAGATAAATGGTGAATATAGAATATTGTAATTGTTTACAGTGAAAGAAGTTGGGACGAAGTTGTTAATAATAGATTACCTAGAGAAATAGGTAAAAGAAATTTCCATCCAAGATTTAATAGTTGGTCTATTCTCAACCTTGGTAAAGCCCATCTTGTTGCAATAGGAATGAACAAGAACAAATAAGTTTTAGCTAATGTAATAAAGATGCTGATTATTGTTCCAAAAACTTTACCTACTTTATTTATATTTATGTCAAAAATTTTAGGACCGAATAGGTATGGAATAGAAAGATTCCAACCTCCTAAGTAAAGAACTGTTACAAATAACGAAGAAACTAGTAGATTCAGATATGAAGCAACGTAAAATAAACCAAATTTGATACCTGAATATTCGGTTTGATAACCTGCTACTAATTCTTCTTCTGCTTCTGGTAAATCAAAAGGTAATCTCTCACACTCAGCTAGAGAAGAAATTAGAAAAATGAGAAACCCTATAGGTTGACGCCACAAATTCCACCCCCAAAAGCCGTATTTTGACTGCGCTTCAACTATATCAACTGTACTTGAACTGTTAGATAATCATAGTTGATTAGAACATCGCTGTTCTTACCACTATTACAGAACCGTACATGAGATTTTCACCTCATACGGCTCCTCAAGGGTCACAAATAAATCTAAGGACATTTAATTATTATGTATCTTTATCTTTCTATTTTTTTTTGTTTTTTTTTTGTAGGATAGAGTCAAAACTTATCCCAAGTTCCCCAAATTAGACCAACGGAATTCTGTTTGCTATATTTTTTATTTAAAATATATTAAATATAATATATATTATTAATATATATTATATATATTAAAAAAAGGTGCTTCTGAATTAATCTCATCTTTTATTTTTAGGAATGTCATTTTTGTTTGTTAATCAATAACTTAATCCTTGAATAAAAACCTTTTTGTAACAACATCATATAGGTATTTCAACCTATTTTTTTCAATTACGAAAAAGAATTCAACATTCCATTAATTTATGAATCATACCAAGAGTTCTCTCTTTCTAACTAACGAAAAGATAGAAGAAAAGGATTTTTTTAATTATTTTATTCTATTTTATTTCGTTATTTTTTTATTCTATTTTATTTCGTTCCTATTCTCCTTTCTCATAAAAGGGATTTTACTCCAAATAAAAGATTACTTCGTTCTTGATAGTTATTTACTTACTTGGTGGATAGGAACATACTCTAGGTCGGAATCGTGGGTAGTACTTCTTGATCGTTTCTACTAACTTAAAGTCCCAATTCGAATTCCGTTTATGGGCAGAAATATCCTCTTAAATTATTTAGAGAATATCCATTACTAATCCTTTGTGTATTTTGGTCTTTCTAACCATCCACTCAATTTTGTTCAACCTCCCATTTAAACCCGCTTCAAGTGATGATAACTAAGCAACCAATCTTGGGGCAACCGGCCTCTCCTGCTTTTATTTAGTTTTAATTAATAATTAATTCTTGTACATAGGAAATGAGACTTAATCTTTTTACTGCAAATTTGCAAGCCGTTTTCTTTCACTCATATAACTATCTGCTTTAGTTCATCAACCCAAATGATGCCTAAAAAAGATGAAAAAATTATTTAACCTTGACCCTCTTCTCAGAAATTAGAAAGAAAAGAACTAGGAACAATTGAGTATTTCACCTAATTAGACGACACCGAATCACACGTAGAGATATTGATAATACACATAAAGTTAATGGTATTTCATAACTAATTGATTGAGCAGCAGCGCGTAAACCACCTAAAAAGGAATATTTATTATTTGATCCATATCCCGACATAAGAAGTCCAACGGGAGCAATACTTGAAATAGCGATCCATAAAAAAACACCAATACCAAGATCGGCTAGAATAAGGTGGTATCCAAAAGGAATTACTGAATAACTTAGTAAAATCGATATCACTGCGACGGATGGTCCGATACTAAATAAACGACCATCTCCTCTAGATGGAATAAGGTTCTCTTTGAAAAGTAGTTTTGTACCATCTGCTAGAGCTTGAAGAATTCCTAAGGGACCAGCGTATTCAGGTCCAATACGTTGTTGTATCCCTGCAGATATTTCTCTTTCTAACCAAACAATTACGAGTACACCTATTGTGATTCCTAATACAAGAGTAAAAATCGGGACAAGTAGCCATATAATCCCATAGGCCTCTTTTAAGGATTCTAATCTGGAAAACGAATTGATAGCTTGTATTTCGGTTGTATCCATTATCATTTTTAACGATCAACTTCTCCCATAATGATATCTATGCTACCTAATATCGTCATAATATCAGCCAATTTCATTCTTTTAACTAACTGAGGAAGAATTTGCAAATTGATAAAACCCGGCGGGCGAATTTTCCATCTCCAAGGAAAAACACTCAGATCTCCTATCAGAAAAATTCCCAATTCCCCCTTTGGGGCTTCAACTCTCACATAAAGTTCTTGTTTTGCCAATTCAAAGGTTGGAGAAGGTTTTTTACTAATAAATCGATAGTCAAAATCATTCCATTCGGAATCTTTTACTCTATCAAAACGTCGTATTTCTAAATTCTCGTAGGGCCCTCCTGGAATTCCTTCCAGAGCCTGCTGTATAATTTTTATTGATTCTGTCATTTCACCGATTCGTACTAAATAACGAGCTAACGAATCTCCTTCTTTTTGCCATTGAACTTCCCAATCAAATTCATCGTAACACTCGTAATGATCAACTTTACGAAGGTCCCATTGGATTCCGGACGCCCGTAGCATTGGGCCCGATAAACCCCAATTTAGTGCTTCTTCTCCGCGAATAACGCCCACGCCTTCGACCCGTTCTAAAAAAATAGGATTCCGTGTAATAAGCTTTTTATATTCAGCAACCCCCGTTGAAAAGTAATCACAAAAATCCAAACATTTTTCTATCCAGCCATAAGGTAGATCAGCAGCTATTCCTCCGATACGAAAATAATTATGCATCATTCGCATACCAGTAGCTGCTTCGAATAAGTCATATATCAATTCCCTTTCTCGAAAAATATAGAAGAAGGGGGTCTGTGCACCAATATCTGCCATAAAAGGGCCAAGCCATAACAAATGGGACGCTATACGACTCAACTCCAACATAATGACTCTGATATAACTAGCTCTTTTAGGTACTTGAATATTTCCTAATAGTTCGGGCCCATTTACAGTTATTGCTTCCGTGAACATAGTAGCTAAATAATCCCAACGCGTCACATAGGGCAAATATTGGATAATTGTTCGATTTTCCGCAATTTTCTCCATCCCCCTGTGTAAATAACCTAATATAGGCTCACAGTCAATAACATCTTCACCATCTAGAGTAACGATGAGTCGAAGAACACCATGCATTGATGGGTGGTGAGGCCCCATATTGACTACCATAAGGTCTTTTCTTGTAGCTGGTACAGTCATAAGTTTTTTACCCATTCATTTTTCCATGAATTGCTGAAAGTGAAAAGAAGTTTATCCAAATACCAAATAGGAAAAAGTACTTAAAATGATTCTTCCAATTAACGAGTTTTTGCCTCTCGAATACTCAACTGACCAATTAATTCTTTATAACGTGCTCTATTTTTTTTTGCCAAATAAGCCAACAGCCGTTGACGTTTTCCTAAAATTTTTCGCAAACCTCTCTGAGATAAATAGTCTTTTTTATGCACTTCCAAATGTGAAGTAAGTCTCCGTATCTTATTGGTAAAACGGAATACTTGAAATTCAACCGACCCCCTTCTTTCTTTTTCAGAAATAACCGAAATGAATGCACTTTTTACCATAAAAGATTTTCCCTCTTCCACTTTTACAGATACGGATTTTATCGATGAGTAATAATAATGATAGTAATTTTAATGTGTTATATACAATAATCTGAATTTCTTTATGAACTCCTAATTTTATCAACTCATATTAATCCACCCAGGTCATATTAATCCATCCAGGTTTCAATTTAATTTATTCTGAAAAAGAAAAAAAGAAGAAAGAAGGAAGGGGGTTCATTTTTGCATGGCATAATTTAGGCCTAAAATGAAGAAGATTTTGTTAATTGATTTGTAGGCCTAATTGATACCTCAGCGGTTTTAGTCTTCGTATTATATATTAGAATGGCATGGAAGGTGGGGCGTGTCAATCTCTTTACTTTCATATACCCCGTAGGGTATAGCATATATAGGAAAAATGGGCTATCAACGACTTTTCAACCGCGGATACATCTGTATCCTTAACATACTGAAACGACTGCCGTTATTTGTATCAAACCAATAGCGATTCATACAAGCTAAATCTTCTAATCGATAATTAGGCCAAAGAAAAAATTTGAAATTAATTAATTCATTCTTATCTTTATTAAGATTAAGAGGGTTCTCTTTATCCAAATCCAAAGATTGACTACAATTGTTCTCAGTCGAAGATATTGGATTTTTATTCCAAGTCTTTGAATTGAAAGAAATTAGAATTCTCAACTCTCTACGACGTCTATGCGATAAAATGGTTTCGGGAACAAGTAAATCAAAACCATTCTTATCAACATAGGGTTGTTTTCTATATCCTTGATTAATTTGGTGCTTAATCTTATGAACCAACAAAATACCTAAGGTTTGATACATAATAAATTGTCCATCATTTTTTACAGACAGGCGTGTGGGTTCGATAATAAAGAACGCGCTTTTGATCCATTCTATAAGCTTTACATCCTTCCGAATACACATTAAATCCAAACTCATTTCTCCTCCTCGAATCGAGGATATAGTAATTTCTCGTGGATTTGGCAGTCCAAGCAGGAAAGAATATATTTTTATATTATTCATAATTCTTTTAGCCAAAGTACTGCGCGAGGTAATTTGAAAAACTAAAAAAGGTTTTAGGAGTAAATCTATTTCTTTTTCTAGCTTACTTTTCTTTCTCTTTTTCATTTTTTGGGGGGAAGGGTCTTCAATATCTTTTTCGTGGTTTGTTGAAGGAACAGATTCAGCATTCCCTTGTTTTTGTACATTTGATCTAAGATCTCTTTTGCTTTCGACCGATTCTTTTTCTTTTTGATCTTTTTGATTTCGATTTTGATTCTTTATTTCTTTATTTGAAACGGATTCCCCTTTTTGTTTTTGGTTTCCTTCGATGTTTTTCTTTTCACTAAGATCATTTTCATTTAGATTCAAATTTAAAAGAAGGATTTTACTTGGTATAACCCACGGTTTTAGTTTATATAGACTATAGCGTAGGACAAATTCTGGGAAGGAAAAAAGTCCCAGGTGTGAGATGGGACGTTTTAGTATTTCTTCATTCATTCCCATCCAATCCAAAAAACCTTTTCGGGGTTTTGGTAAATTGGTTTGGAGCTTTTGCGGAATTTTAAGATAAACAAGCTTTTTTTTATCAATTTTTTCAAAAATTGGATATTGATAATTGTTAGTATCAATATGAGTATTTTCATTACTCGTGATATCCATTCTGATGTAGGACTCAATAATAAGTTGTTGTCTAAGATCCCAATTTGGATTTTGAAAATTAAAATCCAAATATTTTCTATCGCGATCTTTTTGTGTATAATTAATATTTTCATAATTCTTAATAGGAATAGGGAAACTTCTCCATATATATATATCAGAAAAATTCTCTTTATGAGTGTTGGATTTATAAGAAATATCTTCGTTCTTTTTTAATTGGACTTGCGAGCTTGATTTAGAAATAGGCGAGTCCCTCTTATTTTCATAATTCAAATTAATAGATTTATATGATAACAGATCATATTTAGAGCTTTTTTGAAAATTGTCTGTTTGATTCACTGTTTGATTCACTAAGTAATCTACTTTAGAATTCCTAGAATTACCCCCCTTTATGGACTGAACTTTTTCATATGAATCCCGCTTGGTTTTTTTTTTTTTTTTTCTATAACGTAGATTAATGAAATTTCTCATCTTTTTCCACCTTCTAAACCTTTTAAGACGAGACAAATTGTATTGATAATGTCCCCTTATCCAGTTTTTCCATTTATTATCCGGGCGTTTCTTATGACTTAATTTAGAATCAAGTATTCCTTGTGTTTCAAAGGAATCTTTTATTTCATCCTTAATAAAAAAAGACATTCCATTATATTGAAAAACAGATCTTAATTTGTTACTAACTTGGGTTTGTGATAATTTAAAAAATACATATGCTTGTGACAAATAGGATAAGTCCCCAAAACTATGTAAATTTTTCCTATTTCTAAGAATATTAATTGAAATAAAGTTAATTATATTTTGATTTTTTCTATTAAGCCTTTCTTCTTTTGTTTCATTAATGGGCTTATCCGGCATTTTTTTTATCGATTCAAAAAGAAATTGTATATTGAGTCTGGTAATATTAATAATAGCTAAAAAAATATCTATGTATACTTTTTCAAGGAAAATTTTTATAAAACAATCTAATTGAGAGATTAATCGGACAGTTCTTCTTTTTAATATTTGCCAAATATTTGTTGTCCATTCGAATCTTTTAGCATTATACCCTTTTTCGGTAGGATTAATATATACGCCGGATGGGGTTATTTTTTTTTTTTCTTTTGTAATTCTTTCTATTTTATTTTTAATTGTCCTTGTTCTACCTGTTAGATCCTCCCTTTTTATTAGTGCATAATTTTTCCAATTTTGAGATTGAAATAGACTAACTGATTCATGAATTATTTGATTGCTGCTTCTAGAATCTTTTTCGTTTTTAATTTCATTCGAGTCTGATACTTTTATTAATCTAAAAATTAGGTTGAATTTTGAGAGTACTTTTTGTTTTAGTATTCTTGTTATAAATACTAACCTTTCAATAATGTCAATAATGAATTTTTTTGTTTCTTTTAAAACTAATTTGGTTTTTCCTAATAAATATAAATAGAAATCTAAATACGCCCTTTTTAATTTTTCTATTTTTGGTTGTAGTTCCTTAAAAATGGGGTCAAAAAAAGAATCTCCTTTTCTAATTCTGGGAGAACCAAAAGGAAGGTTAGTTTCCCGTCCCCAAACTGTTAAAAAACAAAACTCATCTTTTTGGTTTTCCTCTTCGATTAGATTTCTATCAGAGGGTCGTATGTGCCAAGGTTTCAGGTAGAAAGGAAATAAGATTTTTATCTGAATACCCTCTGCCCACCCATTTATTGGAAATTCTGTTTCCGATACTTGGATACCATTATGGGTACATTTAACATGCATTTCGCGCTCCCATTCCTGTATATCCTCAAACCATTCAGGAGATTGAAATAATAATATACGTCCAATATTTTTTGCTATTATCAATGAAGGCAATACAATATATTTTCTAAGAATAGATTGAGTTATTAACGCGAATCCCCTTATTATGTGCCCACATATGATATTATCCCATCCCTCCGATATCTCCATCCGCCTTTCTTCCTCGTTTAGACTATTTTCATTTTTTTTTTTTTTTCCTTCTTCGTCTATATACTCCACGTCTATATACTCGACAATTTCGGATTCTATCCCCTTGTCTGTCCAATTTGTAAAAAAAACTTTAAAAAATTTGGATATATCAAACGGTAGGCGGGGGAGTCTTTTGACTCTATCCAAAAAAAGGGGAGAGTGCGCCTTTGCTTGAAACAGTTCAAAAATTAAAGTTTTACGCCTTTGAGCGCGCATAGCACCTTTAATTAGTCCTCGCCGAAAGTCCGATTGGTATGAATAACTTGGCAAAATAATTTCCTTTATCTCATCTTCTGTATCAGTATCACCACTGCTATTAGAATTGTAAGAATTCTGTTCAGGTCCATTTTGTTTATCCTCCTTTTGTTTATGTTGTTTATGCTCCTTTTGTTCATGTTCATTTTCTTTTTCTTCATTTTCTTTTTCTTCAATTTTTTTTTCTTCTTCTTCGGTAGGAATCAAAACCTTTACGTATTTGGCTTTTCTTGAGCGAATTTGATATTCGACTGGCACTGCCC